CCTCTGCAATTTCACAATCTCCCTGTCGAATGGCTTGTTCTCCCCGGTCGGAATAGGCGGTTAAATTCTTTCCCTTAGAACCGTACTTGAGAGTTTCCTACCTCATACGGCTCAGCAGTCAATTCTTTCGGTGTCCCATTTTTTTTAATCTACCCTATCTAATTGAATGAGATTTCTCGTAGATTTATCTCATTTTTTCTCGAGTTAACCAAAAGAGATTAATTACATGAGTTTCAAACTTTCATTTTGATTAATAATTTAATCAGTTTTAGTTTTATCTTTTTTCCCACCTTCAGAAGAATAAAGCATAGCCATTTTCATTATCATTAGAATTTTCTAAAAGGTAACTATCTCGGTTTCATATATAAACTTCTATAGAATCTTTGAAAAAGACTTTCTTTCATAAGAAAGAAAAGACTTACTATCTTTGGGATCTGATTCTACACCGCTGCTCAATACCTTAGGGGATCGACTCTATTACATAAGTTGATTCCTAATTTTTATCTCATATTGTGACATAAGTAAGCAGTTTTTATTGTATCGGTCCAAAACCTCACTAATTGATCTTTACGGTGCTTATTCTATCAATTAGATCCTTTCTTTATCCATAGATTAAAGGATCTAGGCATACCTATTTCTTCATATTTGAACTTCTCTGAATTTTCTTTCTTTTTCTTTGCTACAGCTGATAAAAATCGTTGTTTTGGACACGATAGATATGATATGTAGAAAGCCTATTTTCTAGTATTTATTAGCGGATTTGCTCTTTCTTTTTATTTCTATAGTGGAGATAGTCGCACGTAATGACAGATCACGGCCATATTGTTTAAAGCTTGTGGTAAGAACGGGTTTCGTTCTAGTGCCCTAAAATAATATTCCAAAGCTTTCGTATGTTCTCCGTTCCTTGTGTGGATAAGGCCTATGTTATAGAGTATATAACTTCTATCATAGGGATCAATTTCGAGTCGCATAGCTTCATAATAATTCTGTAAAGCTTCCGCATAATTTCCTTCGGATTGAGCCGACATCCGTTGCGGTCGTCATTCGATTCAAAGAATCTCCGCTCCAGAACCGTACGTGAGATTTTCATCTCATACGGCTCCTCCTTTTTTATGTGCATAATGAGAATAATATATGGCATCAAAAAAGATTGAAATAATTTCATTATGAACCGAACGGGGCTAGTGTTTTTACAAGAAATCTCTAGCCAACCTTCCTATAAAAGATCGTTTCTTAACTTAAGTATCTTGGTACTAGATAAAAATGATAACTCTAACAATTTCTTTGTTCTTAACACCCCTTAATTTCCAGGAATTAGTCACTTCAACAGTCTTCGATGGTTATATGGGTATCCCAAATACAAACGAGATGGGTGTTTGTTGTACCAACCATTCTTGTTAGTCCCGATTCCGATAAAGAAAAGGTATAATTTATAACAAAGTTTTCGTATTGTTGATTCCTAGGCGTAGTGCTTCTTCCCCGCTGCTGCCTATTGGTACTAGTGGAGTAGGGTTGACCTAACCCATAGGTGTAACCTTTCGCTCAATACTAGAATCTACAATTGAAGCATCTGAGGCTGCATTAATCGGGGATACACGACAGAAGGAATTGTTTTATTTATAAACTTCACCTTCACAATAAGCGTAGATTTTTTTCAATCATTTTTTTTCTTTCTCTCCCGAATAATGTATCTTTCTCCGAAAACCGAAAGCGGTAAAGAAAAAAACATCAAATCACACCATCTCTATAATAGGTGAATGCCTCTTTTTCTCCTAAAGTTGTCGGAATTATTCGTAATAAGATGTTGGCTACAATTGAAAAGGTCTTATCAATAAAATTTCCATTTATCCGAGATCTGGGCATAGGTATCAATCCATTCTAGAATTTCTTTTACTTACCTCTTGTGAGAAAATCGTCCCACAAACAAAGAAATTGTACAGTACAAAATAACATAAAAAAAAATAGATCGATTGATTCGTTCTAATTCATTTATTTAATCTGGTATAAAATTTATTTAATTTGGTATAAATATTGTAAGTAAAAAAAAAATAACTATTGGAAAAAGATGGGAGCGCCCTCTTCGCAAAAATGAAATGAATAGATATAAATTTTTAACAGTTTTCACAAAAAAATTATCTCTATCCCCTTCCTTGAAGAAAGGGTTTTTCTTTGATGAAAAGTTTTCCACATTTTTTCTATTTAGAATTGACTGTACTTATCTATCCAAAAATCTAATATGAATGACTCACTATTCACTCGGTTTCTGGCCATAATCATTATGTAGGAGAGATGGCCGAGTGGTTCAAGGCGTAGCATTGGAACTGCTATGTAGGCTTTTGTTTACCGAGGGTTCGAATCCCTCTCTTTCCGTACCTTTTACCTAATTCACCCATCTTATTGATAGCAATGTATCATTGTAAATAACAATGGATACCGTTATTCCAACAGTTGAGTTAGACCTTTCTTTGATTTTGATATAAATTCTTTATTCCTATGTTCT